AAAAAGTATTTTGTTTCGGTTCGGCCCGTAGTCACATACGAAATGGCTGATGGGATTAATTTAGCAAGACTTTTCCCTCAGGATCTCTTGCAGGAAAAAGATAATGTCCAACTTAGAGTTTTCAATTATATACTTTATGGAAATGGAAAGTCAATTCGAGGAATTTATCACACAAGTATTCAATTGGTTCGGACTTGCTTAGTATTGAACTGGGACCAAGAAAAAAATGGTTCTATAGAAGAGGTGCATGCTTCCTTTGTTGAGGTAAGGGCAAATGATCTTATTCGCGATTTCCTAAGAATTGAATTAGTCAAGTCTACTACTTCGTATACCGGAAAAAGGTATGATACGGCGGGTTCTGGATTAATTCCCGATAATCGATTAGATCGTACTAATATCAATCCTTTTTTTTCCAAGGGGAAGATTCAATCATTTACCCAACAGCAAGGAACTATTGGTACGTTGTTGAATCGAAATAAGGAATGTCAGTCTTTGAGAATTTTGTCATCATTCAATTGTTCTCGAGTTAGTCCATTCAACAGTTCGAAATATAACGATGTGACAACATGGTTGGACCCCGTAAACTCAAAAAGGTATTGGGTTGGTCCCTTAGGTACTATTGTACCTAAAATAGTCAATTTTTATTCATCTTTTCATTTAATAACTCATAATCAGATCTTGTTAAATAAATATTTGAAACTTGACAATTTTAAACAGACTTCCCAAGCACTTAAAGTATTTCATTGCTATATAATATTTGAAAATAAAAGAATTTATACAGGTGATGGCCTCATTTTGACTCCACTCTATTTATATGGGTACTTTATAGAAATCGATTTTTGGGAAGAGACATCCGCAATAATGAGCCTTGGGCAATTTCTTTGTGAAAATATATGTCTATTTCAAGATGGATCATACATAAAAAAATCTGGTCAAATTTTTATTATTCATGTTGCCTCTTTAGTTATAAGATCAGCTAAGCCCTATTTGGCCACTCCAGGAGCAACGGTTCATGGACATTATGGAGAAACCCTTTATGAAGGAGATACATTAGTTACATTTATATATGAAAAATCGCGATCCGGTGACATAACACAGGGTCTTCCAAAAGTGGAACAAATCTTAGAAGTGCGTTCGATTGGTTCAATATCGATGAACCTTGAAAGGAGAGTTGAAGGCTGGAACGAAAATATACCAAAAATTCTTGGTATCCCCTGGGGATTCTTGATTGGAGCTGAGCTAACCATAGCCCAAAGTCGTATCTCTTTGGTTAATAAGATTCAAAAGGTTTATCGATCCCAGGGGGTACAGATTCATAATAGACATATAGAGATTATTGTACGTCAAGTAACATCAAAGGTGTTGGTTTCAGAAGATGGAATGTCTAATGTTTTTTTACCTGGAGAATTAATCGGATTGTTGCGAGCGGAACGAGCAGGGCGTGCTTTGGACGAAGCAATCTGTTATAGGACAATCTTATTGGGAATAACGAAGGCATCCCTGAATACTCAAAGTTTCATATCCGAAGCAAGTTTTCAAGAAACTGCTAGAGTTTTAGCAAAAGCTGCTCTACGAGGCCGTATTGATTGGTTGAAGGGCCTGAAAGAGAATGTTGTTCTGGGGGGGATTATCCCTGTCGGTACCGGATTCAAAAAATTAGTGTACCGCTCAAGGCAAGACAAGAGCATTCATTTGGAAATCAAAAATCAAAATCTATTCGAGTTGGAAATGAGAGATATTTTGTTACACCATAGAGAATTTTTTTTTTCTTGCGTCCCAAACAATTTCCATGAGACACCAGAAAAATCATTTACGCGATTTCATAATTCCTAAGGTAAGGGGAGATTCATTCTTTTTACTTTCTAGTTATTGATTTGGTAATAAATAAAATGAAATAATAATAAGAAAATAAATGGTTGGGGCTGCGTATCAACGGTCAATCCCGGTAGAAGGTTCCGTCGGAACAATTTTTGATTTGTTAAAAAAAAGAGAAAGTGGGGGAAAAAATGACAAGAAGATATTGGAACATCAATTTGGAAGAGATGATGGAAGCAGGAGTTCATTTTGGTCATGGTACTAAGAAATGGAATCCTAGAATGGCCCCTTACATCTCCGCAAAGCGTAAAGGTATTCATATTACAAATCTTACTAGAACTGCTCGTTTTTTATCAGAAGCCTGTGATTTAGTTTTTGATGCAGCAAGTGGGGGAAAAAATTTCTTAATAGTTGGTACCAAAAATAAAGCAGCGGATTCAGTAGCATCAGCTGCAATAAGGGCTCGATGTCATTATGTTAATAAAAAATGGCTTGGTGGTATGTCAACGAATTGGTCTACTACGGAAACGAGACTGCATAAGTTTAGGGATTTAAGAGCCGAACAAAAGATGGGGAAACTCAGCGATCTCCCCAAAAGGGATGCTGCAATGTTGAAGAGAAAATTATCTACTTTGCAAACATATCTGGGTGGGATCAAATATATGACGGGGTTGCCCGATATTGTAATCATCGTTGATCAGCAAGAAGAATATACAGCCCTTCGAGAATGTGTCGTTTTGGGGATTCCTACGATTTGTTTAATTGATACAAATTGTGACCCAGATCTCGCGAATATTTCGATTCCAGCCAACGATGACGCTATAGCTTCAATTCGATTGATTCTTAATAAATTAGTATCCGCAATTTGTAAGGGTCGTTCTAGCTATATAAGAAGTTGTTGATTATGATTATGTTATGATTCAAAATAATAAGATTAGTTAATTAGTTGGTAACTTCCTAGATTCATTGGACCGGTTACTATTCTTGATCTTGGATTAAAAAAAAAGATAAAATAGGGATATTTATATTTTTTGAATGTGATTTCTTGATATCCTAAATATATGATTAATGATTTAAAGTAAAGATGAGTTGAGAAAGAGACGGTTGAATCAAAATTATTCCTTTTAAAAAAGTTCGATTTCTGTCCGAGGACAATATGAATGTTATACCATGTTCCATTAAAACGCTCAAAGGATTATATGATATATCAGGTGTAGAAGTAGGCCAACATTTATATTGGCAAATAGGAGGTTTACAAATTCATGCCCAAGTACTTATCACTTCTTGGGTCGTAATTGCTATCTTATTAGGTTCAGTCATCATAGCTGTTCGAAATCCACAAACCATTCCGACCGACGGTCAGAATTTCTTCGAATATGTTCTTGAATTTATTCGAGACTTGAGCAAGACCCAGATTGGAGAAGAATATGGTCCCTGGGTTCCCTTTATTGGAACTATGTTCCTATTTATTTTTGTTTCTAACTGGTCGGGTGCCCTTTTACCTTGGAAAGTCATACAGTTACCTCATGGGGAGTTAGCCGCCCCCACGAATGATATAAACACTACTGTTGCTTTAGCTTTACCGACGTCAGTGGCATATTTTTATGCGGGTCTTACAAAAAAAGGATTAGGTTATTTCGGGAAATACATTCAACCAACCCCAATACTTTTACCAATTAACATCCTAGAAGATTTCACAAAACCCTTATCTCTTAGTTTTCGACTTTTCGGGAATATATTGGCTGATGAATTAGTAGTTGTTGTTCTTGTTTCTTTAGTACCTTTAGTTGTTCCTATCCCTGTTATGTTTCTTGGATTATTTACAAGTGGTATTCAAGCTCTTATTTTTGCAACTTTAGCCGCGGCTTATATAGGGGAATCCATGGAAGGTCATCATTGATTAGCTTTCGAAATAGTCTTTTTTTTTGAGATTATCCCAATTCTTGAAATGCATGGTTCAAGATAATCTATTCGGTTCTTGGTTGGGGAACATAATAGATACAAATACATATGTATATAAGGTTACAGCTGTAAGATGAAAGATAGACTTACGAAATTGTGAAAAAAAAAGGATGGGTTGGAGGGTCATGGTAGATAATATGGTAATGTCTATAAGTCCGCCCCGACCCCGTATATCTTTCGAAGAAAGATTCTAGAATCTGATTCAATATAAAATACGGGTGGTTTACGTTATGAAAGAAACTAATGTATATGATATATTAGATATATACTAGTTATATAGGGGTTATCCCTATCTAATCTAATTTATTATTTTCATTCGAAGTTTTTAGTTACTTCGACTCGATAGATTTGAATGATCAAATAAGTAATAATTCATTGGTTGCTTGTATCATTAACCATTTTTTTTTAGTATGAGGAACTTATCATGAATCCACTGATTTCTGCCGCTTCCGTTATTGCTGCTGGATTGGCCGTAGGGCTTGCTTCTATTGGGCCTGGAGTTGGTCAAGGTACTGCTGCAGGCCAAGCCGTAGAAGGTATTGCAAGACAACCGGAAGCAGAAGGTAAAATACGAGGTACTTTATTGTTGAGTCTCGCTTTTATGGAAGCTTTGACAATTTATGGGTTGGTTGTGGCATTAGCGCTTTTATTTGCGAATCCTTTTGTTTAATTGAATCCTAGAATTCAAATGTAAATAAAAAAGTACGTTACATATTTTTTTCTTATTTTATTAACTCGTTTCCGTTGACTTCTGCGAATTATATCAACACTTTTTCCTAAATTATGTATTTGTTGAGACAATACCATACCCCATCATACTTCGGGAAGGACTGATTTGAGGATGAGGAATTAGTGGATTTGCTCGCTTTCTTCCTTCCCGTCTACTATGGAAAATTTGTTTACTTTTATTTTAGGAATTCAACAAAGGAGATATTTCGCAATTGCCATGAGACCTAGGACCTAACCCAATAAGTATCTTATTGGAAACTTCAAAAAAAGGGCGAGCGAAGTGATACAAAAAGAACTCTGTTCTTTGTTAGTCCTATCTATAAGAGGAGAATATATGAAAAATGTAACCGATTCTTTCCTTTCCTTGGGCCACTGGCCATCCGCCGGGAGTTTCGGGTTTAATACCGATATTTTAGCAACAAATCCAATAAATCTAAGTGTAGTGCTTGGTGTATTGATTTTTTTTGGAAAGGGAGTGTGTGCGAGTTGTATAT